TTGAAACCTCAGATTCATACGAGAACCACGATAATTAAATGAAACCTTCAAAGTCCAAAGTTCACTGAGTGAGAACCGTTGGATCATCACTTAATTCAATCAAAAAAAAGCTATAATGACTAAAAACATAAAATACAAAAAAGCGCTTGTTTTTTGATCCAAATAAGAGTTTATTAAAAGTATAAAAATATTTTGATTTATTTAAGTTTATAAGATAGAACGGAAATAAGTCCGGCTACGAGGTCTGAGTATTAAGTATGAATCATAGTTCGAATGCTTGGTGATCTATTTGATCTTTTTCGTGCTCCAGATACTCGAATGAATATCCGACGAAGTAAAACCATCTTGATAAAGATGACAGACCCCACTCTCTGTACTATCCATAGGGTCCATTCTAACAAGTCACACACTCATATTCCGGAAATATACAATGCAGAAAAAGATTTCGCGGTCGAACTACCAAAAGGAGAATAGGCTAAATTTTTTAGACCTACATAATTTACTTTTTTATATCGAACTAAAAGCTAGGACTTCAAGATTCTTCTCAGTCTAATTCACTGAAATTCCATCCAGTAGAACAGAAGAATTATAAATCTCCAAAATAATAGATAGGAATACTGCAAATAGAGCCATTGCAACACCCATCAAAGGGGTCGTTCCCCATCCAGGAGCTACTTTACCATATTCGGAATTCAATGGTTTCAATAACTTCCCTACAGTAGTGCTTCTTGGACCTGATCTAGAACTATCTTCAACAGTTTGTGTAGCCATAAATCTTATTTTGTATTCATTACGATCTGTTGACTTTGTATACCATTCCGTTGTAAATAAACGATCTTATCATAGATCCATTGTGGTCTTTCAATTCTATAATAATGGAAACAGCAACCCTAGTCGCCATCTTTATATCTGGGTTACTTGTAAGTTTTACTGGGTATGCTCTATATACTGCCTTTGGGCAACCCTCTCAACAACTAAGAGATCCATTCGAGGAACACGGGGACTAGTTGACGTAATCAGCCTCCAAATATTTGGAGGCTGATTACGTCAATGAAGATAATGAAAAATTATTTCATTTTTTAGTTGAAATTGTAGGTGGTTCACGAAAAAAAATAGCGAAAAAAATTATCCCTAAAGTCGATACTAAGAGAAATGTATAAACCAATGCTTCCATAAATTTGATTGTGGTTTACAATTATAGCTTTCATACCTGTTTTGTTTACTTGGGAGTATCCCTACGGATAAAAAAAGAGTCAAAGAAACGGCTGCGATTTAAATAAAGATTTCTACAGTACCCTACCTAATTAAATAAAATCGCAAACAGAAACTATAAGAAAAAAATGTTGCATCAGACTGTTTGTCTTTTTGTAGTTGGATCTCCAAGTTTTTGGAATGCCCCAAATTCTACTTGAGCATCCAAATCTGGATCAATACCAGCAAAAACATCTCTGAAAAGGGTTCTAGAACCATGCCAAATGTGTCCAAAGAAGAAAAGTAGAGCAAACGAAGCATGCCCAAAAGTAAACCAACCTCTTGGACTGCTACGAAAAACACCATCGGATTTCAAAGTAGCACGATCTAATTCAAAAATCTCACCCAATTGAGCCCGTCTAGCATATTTTTTCACAGTTGCGGGATCACTATAACTAACTCCATTGAGTTCACCACCATAAAACTCAACAGTTACACCTACTTGTTCGACACTATATTTAGACTCTGCCCTTCTAAATGGGACGTCGGCTCTAACAATTCCGTCTCCGTCTACCAAAACAACCGGAAAAGTTTCAAAAAAAGTAGGCATACGGCGTACAAAAAGTTCACGCCCTTCTTTATTTCTAAAGACGGGGTGTCCTAGCCATCCAACAGCTATTCCATCCCCATTGTCCATTGAACCCGCTCGGAATAACCCCCCCTTTGCTGGATTATTACCAATATAATCATAAAAAGCTAATTTTTCAGGAATTTTAGCCCAAGCTTCTGATAAACTTTGATTTTCAGCTAGTCCAGCACTAACTCTTCGATATATTTCTTGTTGAAAGTATCCCTGATCCCATTGATAACGAGTAGGACCAAATAATTCGATGGGAGTAGTTGCAGAACCATACCACATAGTTCCAGCAACAACAAAAGCTGCAAAAAAGACAGCAGCAATACTACTGGAAAGGACGGTTTCAATATTACCCATACGTAATCCTTTGTATAGACGTTGAGGCGGACGAACACTAAGATGGAATAAGCCCGCTAATATACCCAACGTCCCTGCTGCAATATGATGAGAGGCTATTCCTCCCGGAACAAAAGGGTCAAAACCCTCCACGCCCCACGCCGGATTTACGGGTTGGACCTTTCCGGTTAGTCCATAAGGGTCGGATACCCATATTCCAGGACCAAATAATCCTGTTACATGAAATGCGCCAAAACCAAAACAAGCCACTCCTGAAAGAAATAAATGAATTCCAAAAATCTTAGGCAAATCCAAAGAAGGTTTTCCTGTACGTTCATCACAAAAAATTTCTAGATCCCAATATACCCAATGCCAAATAGATGCCAAGAAGCATAAGCCAGAAAACACGATATGTGCTGCGGCTACCCCTTCGTAACTCCAAAGACCCGGGTTCGTTATAGTCCCTCCTGTAATATTCCAACCGCCCCATGAGTTGGTTATTCCTAAACGAGTCATGAAAGGTATAACGAACATACCTTGTCTCCACATTGGATCAAGAACAGGGTCGGAGGGATCAAAAACAGCTAATTCATATAGAGCCATCGAACCGGCCCAACCAGCAACCAGAGCGGTATGCATTATATGAACAGAAAGCAAACGACCGGGATCATTCAATACAACAGTATGAACACGATACCAAGGCAAACCCATGGAAATACCCCTTTATCAACGAAAAATAGACACTATGTAACTTTATTGCATTGGAAAAAACTATGCTACGGACCCCCCCTTTTTAGGTAATTTTTTCGCAGAAAGGATTAATATTTGTTCTATTCTGTTAGTAATAATGGAACAATTCGATTCATAGGAAAAAAGGGAAGCGGATCTATTCTATATCCGATAAGTACCAATACGCAATGGGGGTGAATCCTATTTTATATGAACCAAGATAGCTATTGTTGTTCATCATTCAGAAGCCCGTTCGTAAAAAATTTCCTTTTTTTTTATTCATTCTCTCTTACTTTACTTTTATTTTATATTTTATTTTAGCTTATTCAACTTATGTATTAAATATGATTAATTTAAATATGATTAATCAAGTAGGAAAAAAGGATAATATTATTAAAAAACGAAACCCCAGTCTTACGTTTCCACATCAAAGTGAAATAGAGAACTTCATTCTCTTTTTTTTCATTTCATGCCTATTGGCGTTCCAAAAGTACCTTTTCGAAGTCCTGGAGAAGGAGATACATCTTGGGTTGACATATAGTGCGACTTGTCAGATATATTGGGCTATATGGGATTTTCCCATTTTCTCCCTCGATCGAGATATCCTCTGTTTCGCCCAAAAAGATTGATTTAATTATCAAAAATTTGTAACGCGAAGCGCAAAAAATAAAGTGGAATTAAATGCAGGGAGTATTTAGATTGATATTAGATTATCAAATTTTTTTATGGTTTACGTGATCGGACTAATAAAATGAAGTATCCAGGCTCCGTTTAGCAAAAACCCAATTGATAATTAATATATAATATTTTTATAATTACTACTTGTTATGATATGCAAAATTATGCTAAAAATTTATATAAAAAAAAAAAACAAAAAAATTAAACAGGGTGATCTAAAACTGTTGATCAAATCAAAAAATATAATTCAAAATTTAGTGACTATTTGACAGAAGACATGTGAAAGAAATGAATTGAAAAAAAAACGAAGGAGTAGTAAAAAAAAGACGCGGTATTTGGTTCATTTGTCCTATATGTGCAAATAAAAATCGGGCAAATTTTTCCTTTTACTCGGGGTAGAGCATAAACCTAAAAAAGGGAATAAAAAAGGAAGAAGCCCGTTCAGGAACAAGAAAAAACCATCGCCATTTCAACTGAATCTCGATGAAAAAAAATATCAATGAATCAAGTTAGTCTGACAGGCTTAATCAATCGTTTTATTATAGGATTATAATATCTAATAAAAGGGGCAAAAACTTATTTTTTCTTTTACTTTTAAAAAGAGAGCAAGCCCTTCCCTTAAAAATTAGAAAGAAAAGCCTTCTATGAAAAAAAGGAGGGTTGGAATCGACACATTGATTTTTGCAAATTTTTATTGAACCGTATGCATCAAAAGGTGCCTGTACGGCTCCTAAGGAATAAAATTTTATCCTAATCAACCGACTTTATCGAGAAAGATTATTTTTTTTAGGCCAAGAGGTTGATACCGAAATCTCGAATCAACTTATTAGTCTTATGATATATCTCAGTATAGAAAAGGATACCAAAGATCTTTATTTGTTTATAAACTCTCCTGGCGGATGGGTAATATCTGGAATGGCTATTTATGATACTATGCAATTTGTGCGACCCGATGTACAGACAATATGCATGGGATTGGCCGCTTCAATAGCATCCTTTATCCTAGTCGGAGGGGCAATTACCAAACGTATAGCATTCCCTCACGCTTGGCGCCAATGAGTTTTTTTTTATAGAAAAAATACTATGCCTTCGCCACCGGAAATATGAATTAGTTAAGTAATAATAGCATGGCACTTCGAATTCAATATGAAATTTTTGGGATTAAAAAAATTAGATTATATATTGAAAGAGTAGTATGAGATAAGGAAAGGGGTATTTCAAATGATATCTTACCTATTCGGGAACATCTCAGCGTCACAAACTTTGTTTTCACACCGGAAGCTTATTTACAAAATTTATATTAAAAAAGACACTTTGGGATTGCTGAATCATAGATGAATCAAAAAAATGATATATAAAGCAACGGAACCATCATAGTATTTTTTTAACTCCTAAAAAAGAAGGATGGTAATTGGATCATTTATGGATCTGCGTATAATACAACCTATATTTTGTTTTCGTTCGCGGAAAAGAAAGGTAAAAAAACGTAAATTCCATTGTGGAGCCGTATGCAATGCACAAAAAAAGCCTGTACGGTTTTTCAAATTTCTCTGCTTTTTTGGTTATCTCGCCTCGTTCTGCGAAATATAAGAACCTTTTCTATTATATCATCAGGGTAATGATCCATCAACCCGCTAGTTCGTTTTATGAGGCACAAACGGGAGAATTTATCTTGGAAGCGGAAGAACTACTAAAACTTCGCGAAACCATCACAAGGGTTTATGTACAAAGAACGGGCAAACCTATATGGGTTGTATCCGAAGACATGGAAAGGGATGTTTTTATGTCAGCAACAGAAGCCCAAGCTCATGGAATTGTTGATCTTGTAGCGGTTCAATAAAAAATAGGAGCGATTTCATGCAAATCTACAATTTATAATTTTATATCTTTTTAGATTAAAGGTGTAGTTTCATATTCTCTTCAATATAAAAAAATATATTGAAGAGAATCTTGAAGAGAAGTAATTCAGAATTAGCCGGTTAGAACCAATCTAAACCAGCCCATTATTTATATGATTACGTATGCCAACCATTAAACAACTTATTAGAAATACAAGACAGCCAATCCGAAATGTCACGAAATCCCCAGCGCTTCGGGGATGCCCTCAGCGACGAGGAACATGTACTCGGGTGTATGTGCGACTCGTTTAGATCATAGACTGAGACACAAAAAGTAAATTCTTTTTTAAATATCAAGGATCAGTACCTTTGAATAAAATATAATGTAGGAACTCGATTCATTTTTTAAAAAAGCTAGATCGCTCATATCTTCTATTGTGTCTGAAACTTATGGTTTACATTGGTGCAAATCCAATCAACTCCATTTTTTAGAAAACCCCCAATGATAACAAATGGTTATCCATTAAGCGGGGGAAATTACTTTTTTTATTAAAAAGATTCCACTCTTGAAAGAAAAGAACGGACTAACAGGGTAAACGACCAAATCAATTTTTAAAATTAAATACCGTTACTGTATAAAGTGGATCTCATTGTGAAAGACCTATTACTGGAATATTCATGGGGTAGAGCCAAAGAATGTGAATTGTACAAGTTACCAATAGTATTGATTAATTAAAAGAAGGAGCTCCGGTGTATAGAGAGGACCTCACCGTTTTAGAAGTAACCATATAAACGACGGAACCCACTATTTATCCATTTATATTTACTACTTTTTATAGTTATTCTATTTTTTATATTAAGTATCAAGGCTTTTTCTCCTTTCAAAGCAAAGGAAAAAACCTAGCAAAAAATAGTGGTGGGGAAGGTTAGAGTAGCAAAAGCCATTGGAATTTTTTTTTATACATTGGAATAATTCGTGTGGTTATTAATAGACTAGTAAAGGGGAAAAGAATAACTAAAAAAAGAATTAGTTATTTATCAAAGTTTGATTTATTCAATGACTAGAATTAAACGCGGATATATAGCTCGGAGGCGCAGAACAAAACTTCGTTTATTTGCATCCAGCTTTCGAGGGGCTCATTCACGACTTACACGAACTATGACTCAACAGAGAATAAGAGCTTTAGTTTCGGCTCATCGGGATAGGGGTAAAAGAAAAAGAGATTTTCGGCGTTTATGGATCACTCGAATAAATGCCGTAATTCACGAAACAGGGGTATTCTATAGTTATAACCGATTCATACACAATCTGTACAAGAAGCAATTGCTTCTTAATCGGAAAATACTTGCACAAATAGCTCTATTAAATAGGAGTTGTCTTTATACGATTTCGAATGAGATCAAAAAATAAGGGGGTTGGAGGAAACCCACTAAAATATTAGAAATAGAGTTCTAAGGAGAATGAGCTCGGGAAGGTAGAGTAGAAATTAGTATTATAAAAAACAAAACGAGGGTATATAGTCGCTAAAAAAAGAGTTTTTATTTTTATTTTCGACGATTCTTTTCTTTTTTTTTTTATGACAGACACAGACGTAACAATCAAATTTTGATTCTTGATTGTATTTTTCGAACAAAATATTAATCTATTTTTTAATTCCTTCAGTTTGGAATTGTTATTCAATTGAAGAATAAGTCTATTTTTTTCTGGTTCTAAGGCTAGTAGTTCTAGGGGTCGACTCGCTTCTTTCAAATTGTTTCTGATTATTAAGAAAAGGTAACAAAGATAAAATACGAGCTTGTTTTATAGCAATAGTAATTAATCGTTGTTGTTTTAAAGTCACTCTATTCACCCGTCTAGATAATATTTTTCCTTGTTCACTAATAAATCGACTAATTAAACTCATGTTTCTATAATCAATTCGATCCCCCGATTGGATCGGGGGCAAACGCCTACGAAAAGATCGCTTGGATTTAGTAAAAAGTCGCTTAGATTTATTCATAATTTTTTTATTCCTTATCTCTAAAATCCTATTTTGATCGGATCAAAATAAAAACGATTTCTATTTCTATTCTATATAGGATAGAGTTTCTATATAGAATTAAGAATATAGGATTAGATTTATTTCTATTGATTTATTTGTTTATATATATATATATGTAATAAATATATAGATACTATCATTATTCCTGTTCTTAAAATAACAGTTGACATACAAGCACTCAATTTTATCTATTTCTTGATTTCCCCGTGAATTGTATGTTTATAACAATAGGGACAGAATTTTCTCAATTCCAATCGACTAGGGGTGTTATGCCGATTCTTTTGAGTAATATATCTGGAAATTCCCGCCGATTCTTTCTTAATATCATTTCGAACACAACAGGTACATTCCAAAATAATTGTTACTCGAACATCTTTACCCTTGGCCATGAAACCTCCTTTGGATTTATGATTCACCCCAATCTTCTATTTTATTTTTAGGATCCAGAAAGAACAAGAACCAAAAAAATAGAAGCTGTTAACTAAAAAAAATTCGGAAATATTTTGTTGCAATGAATATTATTTAGTAAAAAAAAATAATAATAAGCAATACTATGATTTTTTGAAAACTATATTTAAAATCTTTGTACAGTATTTTTAAAGTATCTCGTAGGATACTATTTCCCTAGCAACACCTTTTTTCGTTCTATTAATAAATACTGAACCCACGTTTTTATGACCTTTCGCCCCCATCTTTTTCTAATTTTTTTTTAGAATGAATTAGAAAAAGGTGGGGGGATAATTAGTCCCAGATCGTTGATTGTATCTCTAAAATTTTTCACCCTTTCTGATGTTAATAACTAGAATTAAAAAAAGGGAAATGTTAATGCATCTGGAAATAAACGATTAATCTCTATTAATAAACCTGCTAATGAAACGAACCATAGAGTACTTAGTACCGGCGCTACGGAAAGATATGTTTTTAGATCTCGCATTTGAAATCCTCCTTCTTTCTTCTTTATTGTATTACATTATATATAGTAATATATATAACTACAGATGTACATGTAGTTAAGAAGTTCTTGTATACGTAACCCCCCCATTTTAAAAATTAGAATTGAAATATTGTCTACTAGAACGATCTTATAGATTCCATTTGAAAAAGGAAACGCCTTTTATGTAAAATTTAAATTGATATAATTTTTGTAAAAAAAGTAAATTTTTAATTATATATTTGTTATCTGATATGAGACAAAAAAAAGAAATTAATTTGATATACCAATAAAAAAGAAGAAGGATGTGGAAAACAAGTCAGGAATTCTCTACAATGACACTGTAAACCAATTGAAAGGGATGTAGCGCAGCTTGGTAGCGCGTTTGTTTTGGGTACAAAATGTCACGGGTTCAAATCCTGTCATCCCTACCTATTACTGCTCTTCTGAGCAGTAACGAGGGATCTTTTTTAGATCTATCTTTTTTTAATAAAATTGGACATACATATAATTCTGAAATTTATGATATACTATGATATAGTATATACGTACAAAATATATTCGGGTTAAAGAATTCCTCTTTAAAGTTTATAGCCTTTTCGTTTTTTAGAAAAAACAAGAAAAGCGCTCTTAGTTCAGTTCGGTAGAACGTGGGTCTCCAAAACCCAATGTCGTAGGTTCAAATCCTACAGAGCGTGATTTCATTCTTGTTTATTAGATTGTGTCAAAATTCCACTGTTCGCAAATAATTGAGCAGCAATCTGAATTAGACCTCCCGCATATGAAAGCAAGAAGGAGGTCAGTAAAAAAAAAGATGTTAATTAATCAAAAGTCCAACTGATCACCACGCCTGTATTGTAAATAAGCCGTTACGAATAATCCAGCCAAAGTAATAGGAATTAGACCTAAGACGATTCCAAATAAAAAAACTTCAATCATTTCAATTTTCTTTTATTTATTTTTTTTTAGGGAGAAAAGAGAGGTACTAGCTATTCCTAGCTCTTAATATGTATTGCCGATGAATCTCAATGACCAAAATTGGGTAATTAACCAGGTAGGGAACTATCGAACATATGAAATACCACAGAACTCCTTTTTATAAAAAAATATTCATTCAATTAATTTCAAATAAGTCGTATTTTGCTTAGACCAATAAATAGAACCGAGGTTATAGTTAAAGCTGCTAGTAGAAAACCGAAATAACTAGTTATAGTAGGCATGAAGGGACTCAATAAAATATGTTTTTTTATACATATGTTTCTAAAGTACTTCCCTAAGTTTCAATTAAAAAAAATTTTTAAGAGATAGAGATAGATAAAAATACTAGTTACAAGAATCAAAAAATTCAATTGAAAATTTGTGAATTATCAATCATTATGGTATAGGTGGTATGAACAAAAATAGAGAAAAAGAACGCAATCCATCGTCTTTGGCATTTGCACCATCTCAGGATTCAGAATTCACGTAACTGATTCATTGAAAAACTCTTTAAGAAATAAAAAAATAATAATAATATATAAAAAAAACTCTATTATCTAACTTCAGTCAAAACATATAACTTTTTTTTGAATGAATATGTAAAAATTTGAAAATAAGTTGTTTTATTCTTTTTTTAAGT